CCGGTATTAAGTACTCTATGGTTCGGGTCTTTAGCAGGTATATTGATAGAGATCAATCGTTTTTTCCCGGATGCGTTGACATTTCCTTTTTTTTCATTCTAGTTATTTATATGGGAAGGGGTGAAGAATCTTAAATATATAAGAAAAAATATGTGACTAATCCCCTCCCCCCCCCCCCCTTTTTTTCTTTTTTCAATTTGAAATTCGAATAGAATCAGTTTTCAAATACAAATAATCAAAATGGATTAAACTTCGGGGAAACAAAACTTGGAACTTGGGTTCAGATTCCAATTAAAAATCAAATTAAAAATGAAACAATTCCAAAATCTCAAAATAGAAAGAAATTGAAATAAAAATGGAAGATTAATAATATAAAATATTCATAGTATAAGAATAGTATAAATATAAGAATATAGATTAATAAAATTATAATAGAAATCAATAATTCTAATCTAAATCAATATTCATATAGAAATTCATATATAAATCAATTCTCAAATATAAAATATAAAGTTTCAAATAGAAAGTAATTCTAAATCAATATTCATTAGAAATATAATAAAATGAATATTAAGAAAATAATATATATATAAGAATCTATAAGATAAGAATATATAAGATAAGAATATATAAAAAAAAGATAATATATCAAATAGAATATAAATCAATCTAAATAAATAAATCTAAAATCCAATAATAAATAGAATGATAAATAATAGAATAATAAATAAATTCAATAAATACAAATAAAAAAGATAAATCCAGAATTAAAAAAGAAGTCAATAGAAATCAAATTAAAGAATCCAATTCAAAATAATAAAGATTCTTATAAATAAGAAAGATGAATCTAAAAGAAATCTGAATATAATAAAAAAAAATAAAATCTAAAATAAAAAAAAATAGCCAAATAGAATCTATTAGAAATAGATTATTATATATAAATATATTCTTATATATTCTTTATATTGTCTATTCAATTTCTATTTTAGTATGAAATGAAATTTATATTTTATATTAATATAAATATTTTTAGATTAATATAAATATATTAATCTAAATGAATATATAATATAATGAATTTCGATGAAATTATATTCATTTAAACGAAAAGATATATTACAAGATATAAGAATAAAAGTTCAAATATATAAAAGTGAAAAGAATAAAAACGTAAATGGAAATGTGGCTAAGGCAACAGTATCATATAATAGACTTGAATTCAATATTGTAATCAAATTCTATCTCAATTTTTTTTTTAAAAAAAAAAAAGATAGATCTAGTTAGAAATCTTTGTATTATTTATTATTGATTGCAACGAAATCTTTCATAATTGGATTTGGAGTTAGCAACTTCTATTTTTTAGTTCTTTTCATCTGTTTTCTTCGTTTCTAATCAGAAAATAGAAGAGTTGAGTGAATAAAACCACCAAAGGAGGTTCATGGCCAAAGGTAAAGATGTCCGAGTAACAGTTATTTTGGAATGTACCGGCTGTGCTCGAAAAGATGTTAATCAAAAATCAACGGGCATTTCCAGATATATTACTCAAAAAAATCGACACAATACGCCTAATCGATTGGAATTGAGAAAATTCTGTCCATATTGTTCCAAACATATGATTCATGGGGAGATAAAAAAATAGATAGAATCAAATACCTGTGGGTTACCCTTACAAGGGACATTCAAAATAACACATATTCATTATTATTCTATTCAGATTCTTCTTATTAGATTAATAAGAATTAATAAGATTTCATATTCTATATGAAATAGTAAATTCATCTTATTTAGATTTCTTATTTATTATATTCTTATTATATTTAGATTATTATATATTAAATATGAAATGAATTATATAAATGCATTCTAAATTAGATTTATATAAATTAGATTTATATTAGATATCAATATTGATATTCTTGATATAAAATATTGATATAGAAATATAGAATATGAAATATAGAATTCTATAATATTGAATTGAGATAATATTGAATATGAATTCTATTTCATTATATTATATATCAATATTATATTATCTAATTATATATATAATTTCTAATTAGATAATTGAAAATATAATTGAAATTGAATCCAATTTCTTATTATTTATTTATTATTATTTAATAATTAATGAAATTGTAATAAAATTCAAACAATTACAATTTCTTATTTTTTTTTATTATTGATATTTGATTTAGATTGAATCTAATTTAGATTTCATTTGAATATAATGTAAATTTCATATATAATTATCTAAATCCAATTTCTGTTTCATATAAATGAAATAGAAATAACATGAAAATAGAATAATAATAATCAAAAAAGAAAAGATACTAAATCTAAATAATCTATAAATATAAATTAGAATCAAACTCAAATAAAATATATAAACTATAAAAAAAAGAAAAAAACCATCCTCTTTTTTAATTTGAATTATCAAAATTCTATATTATAATAGAAGATTTTCCAATTTTTAAAATCTATAAAGAATTTGTTCTATCGAAATACGATTTACGAACTAAGGAATAAAAAAAACCATGGATAAATCCAAGCGACTCTTTCTTAAAACCAAGCGATCTTTTCGTAGGCGTTTGCCCCCGATCCAGTCGGGGGATCGAATTGATTATAGAAACATAAGTTTAATTAGTCGATTTATTAGTGAACAAGGAAAAATATTATCTAGACGGGTAAATAGATTGACTTTAAAACAACAACGATTACTTACTATTGCTATAAAACAAGCTCGTATTTTATCTTCGTTACCTTTTCTTAATAATGAAAAACAATTTGAAAGAAGGGAATCGATTGCTAGAACTACTGGGCTTAGAACAAAAAATAAAAACTAAATAGGCTTACTCTTCAATTGAATTGAATAAAAACTCCAATCCGAACTGAATGACGGATCGGTGTTTTGTTCGATTCGAAAAACCCGAGAATACAGGTTTTCTTAATAAAAGAAAAATAACACAATCAGGGTAGGTGAAGAAATAGAAATCTTTTTTTTTATTTCATACGTTCGTTCATTTTGAACAACTTTTTATCATATTGTATTATACTCATTTATACTCTACCTTCCTGGAGTTCATTCTATAGAAACTCCACGTAAAATTAAAAAATTCCGACAGACTCTTTCCAAGTTCCTTTCTTATTCATTTTCTTACTTTATTATTTCATTGGAAATCATACAAAGACAATTCCTATTGAATATAGCTATTTGTGCAAGTATTTTACGATTCAGAAGTAACTGCTTTCTGTACAGATTGTGTATTAATTTTTTATAACTATTGAATACTCTATTATTGCGAATTACTGCATTTATCCGTGTGATCCACAAACGACGAAAATTTCTCTTTTGTCTATTTCTATCTCGATGAGCTGAAACCAATGCTCTTATTTTCTGTTGAGTAATAGTTTGAGTAAGTCTTGAATGAGCCCCTCGAAAGCTTGATGCAAATAAACGAATTTTTGTTCTACGTCTCCGGGCTATATATCCTCGTTTAGTTCTGGTCATTGAATAAATGAAACTTTGATGAATAACTAATTTTTTTCAGTTATCCTTTTTCCTTTTACTAATCTATTAATAACCAAACGGATTCTTCCAATGTATAAAATCAAAATTCCAATGGCTTTTGCTACTATAACCTTCCCGACCACAATTTTTTCTTTTTTTTTTTCTAGATAGTGAATCTCGAAATAAGAAAGTATATTGATACCTAGCATCAATATCAATATAGTAAAAAAAGTAAATAGAAATAGAAATAGTGGGTTACATCGTTTCTATGGTTACTTTTTAAACGGTGAGGTCCTCTCTATACACCGGAGCCTCTTTCTTCATTTAAGAAATGCTATTGTGAACTTGTACAGTTCACACCCTTTAGCTCTACCCATGAATTCTCCAGTAATAGTGCTTTCACAACGAGATCTATCTATACAGTAACGGTATGTAATTCTGAAGATTAGCTGGGTAGCTGACCCTATTAGGCCGTTCTTGCAAGAGCAGGGAGGGATTTTTATGTTTTTTGAATTAGTATTTTCCCCGCTTAATGGATAAGAATTTGTTACCAATGGGAAATTCTTTCTCATTTTCAAATTGAAAATGAGGTGGTTTTATTTGCACCAATAGAAACCATAAATTTGGTACACAATAGGAGGATATGATAGATCTTTTTTTTTAGATAGTGAATCTAGTTCTTCCTTTCTATTCTATTCACTGGTACTGATCAACGATACTGGACAAATTTTTTCTTTTATTTTATCCAAGCTCATGATCTGAACGAGTCGCACATACACCCTAGTACATGTTCCTCGACGTTGAGGACATCCCCTAAGAGCGGGGGATTTCGTGACATTTCTGATTGGCTGTCTTGCGTTTCTAATAAGTTGTTTAATAGTTGGCATGTTGAATCGTATAATTTTATACATAATGGGCTGGTTTAGATCAATCCGAACCGGATGATTATGAATGATTTTTTCATTTATTATTGAATATATTCTATTTAATAGATACTATATTAGTAGAATATTAAAACAGTAATAATATAAAAATTTCCATTCCAGATTCGCGTCAAATCCTTATCTATTTTTTCTTTTTTAGTAAATCGCTACAAGATCAACAATTCCATGAGCTTGGGCTTCTGCTGCTGACATAAAAACATCCCGTTCCATATCTTCGGATACAACCCATAAGGGTTTACCCGTTCTTTGTGCATAAACCTCTGTGAGAGTTTCGCGCAGCTTAAGTAGTTCTTCCGCTTCCAAGAGAGCTTCTCCTGTTTGTGTATCATAAAAAAAACTAGCAGGTTGATGGATCATTACCCTGATGATATAACATAAAAAAGGTACTCTATTGATTAGGCGAGTATAATAATCCAATCTCAAATTGAACAACCGTACAGGCATATTTTGCGCATTGCATACGGCTTTACAATGGAATTCACCTTTACCTTCCATAGAATAAGTAGAAAATATAGGGTCTACCAGGCTCCGATCGATCAATGATCCAATTACCACCCTTCCTTTTAGTTTAGAGAAGTGAAAAAATACTATGATGGCTCCGTTGCTTTCTTTACGTTCTTTATATATATATATATTGACTTCGTTTGCGATTCAGCAATCCCAAAGTTCCTTTTTTTTAAAAAAAAAAAAATGGAAAATAAAAAGAAATAATAGTCTTTTTTTTTTTATTTTTGTATGTACTCTTTCATAACATAAATATTTAGAATAGCCTTACGTTTTTAAAGTTTGTGACGCTGAAATAGGCTCCCGATCGATAAGATCAAATCGGAAAGACCCTCGATCTCATACTACTCTTTCGATACATAATTGAATGTTTTGAAAAAAGAATAAAAAAAAGTTTCTCATATCGAATTCAAAATGCCATGCTATTATTACTAATAGGAATATTTTGTGAAGGCATAGTTTTTTTTTTCTATCAAATAAAAAACTCATTGGCGCCAAGCGTGAGGGAATGCTAGACGTTTGGTAATTTCTCCTCCGGCCAGGAGAAAAGATCCCATTGAAGCGGCTAATCCTATGCATACTGTTTTTACATTTGGTCGCACAAATTGCATAGTATCATAAATTGCCATTCCGGGTACTATCCATCCTCCAGGAGAGTTTATAAATAAATACAGATCCTTGGTATCATCCTCTATACTGAGATATACCATAAGACCAACAAGTTGATTTGAAATCTGGCTATCAATTACTTGGCCTAAAAAAAGGAATCTTTCTCGATAAAGTCGATTGATTAGGATTCAATTGTATCCCTTAGAAACCGTACATGCACCTTTTGACGCATACGGCTCAACAAAAATTGCGAAAAAAAAAGAATCAATGTGTAGAAGTGTAGAATGTGTAGATTCGAGTCTTCTTTGTCTTTGTTTTGTTTTTTCATAGCAGTCGTTTTAGAACTTCTAACGAAGAGACTTTTTTTTCTTCCACTTTTCAAGAAAGATGTGTTTTGTTCTCTTTCTTGAAAATCCAATTTTCACATAAAATAATTAAATAAACTTATCTACTTTTCATTGATGTATTGTTTCATCGAGATACAATCTAAATCGCGATGTCATTTTCTTGTTCCGGAATGGGTTTTTCAAATTCTTTTAGGTTTATGCTCTACTCCGAGTAAAGATCTGCCCGATTTCTATTTGTACATATAGGACAAATACCCCCAATACCGCGTTTCTTTGCTATGGACTTCTTTTTTTTTATTTATTTCAATTTGTCTTCTACTCAAAATTCGGCATATTCATTATCATTATATTACTGATTACTGGATTCATTAACAAACTGTTTGAGACTGCCTTTGAATTCATCAAATTCAGAATTGGAATTCATAATAAGAATAAGAATTCGAAATTCTCAAATGAAATACTAATTCTAATTACAATTTATAAATATAAGAAATCTATTATAAATCTCAGAATTCTAGTTAAAATAGAATTAGAATTCCAATATAATTATAATATAATTAAGTAGTAATCATAGATATACTACCAATTGGGTTTTTTCTAAACGGAGCCTGAATACTTCATTGTATGGGTCCAACCAAAGAAACCATAAATTGGAATATGAATCTGGATACCTCCAAAAAAGAAATCTAATTTCATTTCACGCTCCAAATTTTTGATAATCATAATCTTTATTGGGCGAAACAGAGGATATCTCGATCGGGAGAGAGAACGGGGAAATTCCATATAACCCAATATATCTGACAAGTCGCACTATACGTCAACCCAAGATGCATATTCATCTCCAGGACATCGAAGAGGTATTTTTGGAACACCAATAGGCATTAAATGAAATAAAAAAGAATTCAGTACTCTATTTCACTTTGATGTGGAAGCGTAATCATAATAGTGGGTTTCTTTTCTTAATAAGAGTTTCCCTTATAATATCTTACTCATAGACATAGATTGGATAAGTTCATACCTTAAAAGAAGACAAGGGCAGAATGAATAAAGATGAATAAAGAACAAAGTCTTACAAATGAGTCCAAAAAAGATGGATGTATTCGCTCATATTCAATGTTATCAACCCCATTGCGTATTGGTACTTATCGGGTATAAAATAGATCTGTTTTTATTTGTTCGTTCCTACGAACAGAATTTTTGAATTATTACGAAAATAATAGAAAAAAATATGAATCTTTTCCTCCACAGAATCTACCGATAAGGGAAAGGTTCATAGCATAGTTTTTTCCAGTGCAATAAAGTTACATAGTATCTATTTTTCGTTGATAAAGGAAAGGGGTATTTCCATGGGTTTGCCTTGGTATCGTGTTCATACCGTCGTCTTGAACGATCCCGGTCGTTTGATTTCTGTCCATATAATGCATACAGCTCTTGTTGCTGGTTGGGCTGGTTCTATGGCTCTATATGAATTAGCAGTTTTTGATCCCTCTGACCCTGTCCTTGATCCAATGTGGAGACAGGGCATGTTCGTTATACCTTTCATGACTCGTTTAGGAATAACGAATTCATGGGGCGGCTGGAGTATCACAGGAGGGACTGTAACAAATCCGGGTATTTGGAGTTACGAGGGTGTGGCTGGGGCACATATCGTGTTTTCTGGCTTGTGTTTTTTGGCGGCTATCTGGCATTGGGTGTATTGGGATCTAGACATATTTTGTGATGAACGGACAGGAAAACCTTCTTTGGATTTGCCCAAGATCTTTGGAATTCATTTATTTCTCTCCGGGGTGGCTTGCTTTGGTTTTGGGACATTTCATGTAACAGGATTGTATGGTCCCGGAATATGGGTGTCTGATCCTTATGGACTAACCGGAAGGGTACAACCTGTAAATCCAGCTTGGGGTGTGGAAGGTTTTGATCCTTTTGTTCCGGGAGGAATAGCCTCTCATCATATTGCAGCAGGGACATTGGGCATTTTGGCGGGCCTATTTCATCTTAGTGTCCGTCCGCCACAACGTCTATACAAAGGCTTACGTATGGGTAATATTGAAACCGTTCTTTCTAGCAGTATTGCTGCTGTCTTTTTTGCAGCTTTTGTTGTTGCTGGAACTATGTGGTATGGGTCAGCAACTACCCCGATCGAATTATTTGGTCCCACTCGTTATCAATGGGATCAGGGATATTTTCAGCAAGAAATATATCGAAGAGTTAGTGCTGGGCTAGCCGAAAATAAAAATTTATCAGAAGCTTGGTCTAAAATTCCTGAAAAATTAGCTTTTTATGATTACATCGGTAATAATCCGGCAAAGGGGGGATTATTCAGAGCAGGCTCAATGGATAGCGGGGACGGAATAGCTGTTGGGTGGTTAGGACATCCTATATTTAGAGATAAAGAAGGGCGTGAACTCTTTGTACGTCGTATGCCTACTTTTTTTGAAACATTTCCAGTTGTTTTAGTAGACGGAGATGGAATTGTTAGAGCGGATGTTCCTTTTAGAAGGGCAGAATCGAAGTATAGTGTCGAACAAGTAGGTGTAACAGTTGAGTTCTATGGCGGCGAACTCAATGGAGTCAATTATAGTGATCCTGCTACCGTGAAAAAATATGCTCGACGTGCTCAATTGGGTGAAATTTTTGAATTAGATCGTGCTACTTTGAAATCTGATGGTGTTTTTCGTAGCAGTCCAAGGGGTTGGTTTACTTTTGGACATGCTTCATTTGCTCTGCTTTTCTTCTTCGGACATATTTGGCATGGTGCTAGAACTTTGTTCAGAGATGTTTTTGCCGGTATTGACCCAGATTTGGATGTTCAAGTGGAATTTGGAGCATTCCAAAAACTTGGAGATCCAACTACAAGAAGACAAGTAGTTTGATAAAATATTGCTTCGTTATTTTTTTCTTATATTTTCTTTGATTTTTTTTTTCATTTTATTGAATTTTACTTTGACATAGGGTACCGGATAAATCTTTCTTTTAATTACCTTTTTTCTTTCTTTTCTTTTACTTTTGATCTTTTTTTTATCCGACAGACAATTCTAAATAAACAGGTATGAAAGCTATAATTTGAAACCACAATCGAATCTATGGAAGCATTGGTTTATACATTCCTCTTAGTCTCGACTCTAGGAATAATTTTTTTCGCCATCTTTTTTCGAGAACCGCCTAAAGTTCCAACTAAAAAGATGAAATGATTTTCTTATCTCAATTGAATTAAGGAGCCCCCCAATATTGGGGCTCTTTAATTCAATTAGTCTCCGTGTTCCTCAAAAGGATCTCTGAGTTGTTGAGAGGGTTGCCCAAAAGCAGTATATAAGGCATACCCAGTAAAACTGACAAGTAAACCAGATATAGAGATGGCGACTAGGGTTGCTGTTTCCATGATTATATAATTTCAAGACCTCAATGGATCTATGCTAAGATCGTTTATTTACAACGGAATGGTATACAAAGTCAACAGATCTCAAAAAAAAAGTATTTATGGCTACACAAACTGTTGAGAGTAATTCTAGATCTGTTCCAAGAGGATCTACTAAGGCAGGAAGTTTATTGAAACCATTGAATTCGGAATATGGTAAAGTAGCTCCTGGATGGGGGACTACTCCTTTGATGGGTGTTGCAATGGCTCTATTTGCGATATTCCTATCTATTATTTTGGAGATTTATAATTCTTCTGTTTTACTGGATGGAATTTCAATGAATTATTCATAAAAATGAAAAAGTCCTAGCTTTTCTCAATACAAAGTTAAGGATTTAGGTTTAAGGTTTTTAGCCCATTTCATTTTATTTTGTTTTGGTAGTTTGATCGTGGAATTTATTTTTTTTTTCTGTATTTCCGGAATATGAGTGTGTGACTTGTTCAAATTTATCCTATTGATAGCACAGAGAATGGATCTGTCATCTTTCTCGAGATGGTTTGCTCTTGTCGGATATTCATTATAGTATATGAAACACGGAATATATGAAATCTAATATATCTAAAAATCTTAGAACTATGATTCATACGTAATATTAAGACCTCATAAACGAAGACTTCATTATAATATAAATAATAGAAAGAGAATATCAATAGAAAGACTTTTATTCTT